ATACGAAAATGAATCCTTCCTAGGAGGGAACAAATATTTCTCTTTTCGATGAGAGTTTGTACACAACATGGGAGAAACCTATCTTCTATTTATAATAATTGAAGAAAAAGTTCCATCATATATAGTGAATTGATACTCCCGACTCCCACAAAATCATTTCTTTCGTTCAATAGTTACTCGTTATTAGTTAATAATCCTAGTGATTGGATCTATATGCGTATTCCGATAGGAAATGAAATAGTAAAATGATTTTTCGTCGAATGACTATTCATTTATTGTATTTTCAAATAGGGGGCAGGAAGGATCTATGGGAAAATGGTGGTTCAATTCAATGTTGTCTAACGAGGAGTTAGAACACAGGTGTGGGCTAGGTAAATCAATGGACAGTCTTGGTCGTCCTGTTGGAAATACCAGTGGAAGTGAAGATCCTATTCTAAATGATACGAATAAAAACAATCATAATCATGGTTGGCGCGAAAGTAATAGTTGCAGTAATGTTGATCATTTTTTCGGTGTCAGGGACATTTGGAGTTTCATCTCTGATGACACTTTTTTAGTTAGGGATAGTAATGGTAACAGTTATTCCGTATATTTTGATATTGAAAATCGGGTTTTTGAGATTGACAACGATAGTTCTTTTCTGAGTGAACTAGAAACTGCTTTTTCTAGTTATCTGAATAGCGGGTCTAAGAGTGACAATCGCTACTATGATCATTATATGTATGATACTACGTATAGTTGGAATAATCACATTAATAGTTGCATTGATAGTTATCTTCGTTCTGAAATCAGTATTGATAAGTACATTTCGAGTGGTAGCGACAATCACATTTACAGTTATATTTATAGTTACATTTGTAGTGGTGAAAGTGTAAGTGATAGTGACAGGGGGAGTTCTAGTATAAGAACTGGCGGTAATGGCAGTGATTTCAATATAAGAGGAAGATCTAATGATTTCGATGGAAATAAAAAATACAGACATTTATGGGTTCAATGCGAAAATTGTTATGGATTAAATTATAAGAAATTTTTTAGGTCAAAAATGAATATTTGTGAACAATGTGGATATCATTTGAAAATGGGTAGTTCAGATAGAATCGAACTTTCGGTTGATTCGGGCACTTGGGATCCTATGGACGAAGACATGGTCTCTATTGACCCCATTGAATTTCACTCGGAAGAGGAACCTTATAGAGATCGTATCAATTCGTATCAAAGAAAGACAGGTTTAACTGAGGCTGTTCAAACAGGCATAGGTCAACTAAATGGGATTCCCATAGCCATTGGGGTTATGGATTTTCAGTTCATGGGGGGTAGTATGGGATCCGTAGTAGGCGAGAAAATCACCCGGTTGATCGAATATGCTGCTAATAGATCTCTACCTGTTATTATGGTGTGTGCTTCTGGAGGAGCACGCATGCAAGAAGGAAGTTTGAGTTTGATGCAAATGGCTAAAATATCTTCCGCTTTATATGATTATCAATTCAATAAAAAGTTATTCTATGTATCAATCCTTACATCTCCTACAACCGGCGGAGTAACGGCCAGTTTTGGTATGTTGGGAGATATTATTATTGCTGAACCCAATGCCTACATTGCATTTGCGGGGAAAAGAGTAATTGAACAAACATTGAATAAGACAGTACCTGACGGTTCACAAGCAGCTGAGTATTTATTCCATAAGGGCTTATTTGATCCAATCGTACCACGTAATCCTTTAAAAGGTGTTCTGAGTGAATTATTTCAGCTACACGGTTTCTTTCCCTTGAATCAAAATTCAAGTAGAGCGCTAGGCTCAGTTATTTGTAGCGAACTTTAGTTCATCGGAATCAAAGTCAAAATAAGAAGAGTGGAGTTTTCTTTGGTAACATAAGTTCTATAGGAAGTTTCGGATAATGACTTTTTTTGATGCAGATTTTTTATCCTACCCCTATTCATGATTAGTAATCAGGAACCCCCTATCAGGAGGAAAAGAGTGAATTCTTCCTTCCGCGGAATGGACTTGGGAAAAAAAATCAAAAGAATTTCATGTTCCCTTCTTTCATATTAATATATATCGTATTAATATATATAGAATAATTCAAATCTATAAGGGAAGTGTTGCATATTTTTATATCTCCCGAGGACCTACACTTTTGACTATGAATTCCTGTTGGATCGGATTCTAACAAATCCTTAGGAAACTCGTAAGAAACTCTTTATTAGAAAATAAGGGCGGTAGAACAAGAATAATAAAGCGGATTATCATCCATCTATTTCTTGTAGAAAGGTGAATAGATACGCTTATTTAGCTCTACATTCCTTGCACTTATTATATACTTAATAATACTTATAATAGATATACTTATCATAAGATAAAATATCTTTATAACAGGTACAAATATTAAATCGAGGCACCCATTCTATGACAGATTTCAATTTACCCTCTATTTTTGTGCCTTTAGTGGGCTTAGTGTTTCCAGCAATTGCAATGGCTTCTTTATCTCTTCATGTTCAAAAAAACAAGATTGTTTAGACCTGATAGGACAAAATTTCATCAATTTATTTCAACACTTGGACTTGGATCATAATAGGGATATCCATTTAGTGGAATATGATACGACATGTGGCTCCCTCCGGGCACAAATAAAAAAGTGATTATACATGCGGATACATTATATATGGATAAATGCATGTATATGGGGGGATAGCTGTTTTAAAATGGATCAGAGCGGATATCTGAAATAGAAAGTTAACGTATCTATATTATGTAGATATACATAGTGGTGGTATTATACGAAGGGGATGTTATTATTTTATATCTAACCAATTTGATGAATTACTCCTAATAGTTCGCGTCATAATAGTGCTAGTTGATGAGAGTTACTTCGGGAGCAAAATAAAAAAAGTAAAATCAAATTCATTTGGCTTATTCTCTTCTCTCAATTCCAATAGGATGCAACTGGATCTAGTATGAACTATCGATCAGAACGTATATGGATAGAACTTATAACGGGATCTCGAAAAACAAGTAATTTCTGCTGGGCCTGTATCCTTTTTTTAGGTTCACTAGGATTCCTATTGGTTGGAACTTCCAGTTATCTTGGTAGGAATCTGATATCTTTATTCCCGTCTCAGCAAATCCTTTTTTTTCCCCAAGGAATCGTGATGTCTTTCTATGGGATCGCAGGTCTGTTCATTAGTTCCTATTTGTGGTGCACAATTTCGTGGAATGTAGGTAGCGGTTATGATCGATTCGATAGAAAAGAAGGAATAGTGTGTATTTTTCGTTGGGGATTTCCTGGAATAAATCGTCGCATCTTCCTTCGATTCCTTATGAGAGAGATTCAATCGATCAGAATGGAAGTTAAAGAGGGTCTTTATCCTCGACGTGTCCTTTATATGGAAATCAGAGGCCAGGGCGCCATTCCCTTGACCCGTACTGACGAAAATTTGACTCCACGAGAAATTGAACAAAAAGCTGCTGAATTGGCCTATTTCTTGCGCGTGCCAATTGAAGTATTTTGAAATGAAGGGAATTAATGCTTTCTCAGCATGAGGGAAGGGACCCAGGAACCCCCTTTTAAATATAACTGAAGCTTCTTCGGAACGTTCATTCGAGCAAAACATGTTAGATTCTATTTCCCCCGTTCCGTTGGTAATCCTTCTGTGGCCCATAGAATAAAGCAGGCGGACGTATACGGAACAACCATAATAAGAAGCAATTTTGATCGACCAAAACTCCTTTTTCTCCATATAGAACTCAATTCTACTAGTAACAAGTCTAATAAGTATGTATTCATCACACATATCAGAGCATTTCGGAATACATAATTTCTCTTTTTAGGGCCAATACTTTGGATTAATACATTAGATACAGATGTATCATATCTCGTTAATTATCTTTCTTTTGTCAATCGATGTTTCTTTTTTGATCCTTTCTTTAGCTCCTGGATAACCAAACGTTTAGATCTCTCATAACTATCCAATTTCTCTCTCGTTTTGTCACCTATTTCGGATTTCATCATTAATATTTTTCAGAAATATCCCCTCAATTATTCCTGGGTCGTGGGTAGCCAGTGAAAATTTCGAAAAAATAATTGAGGGGAGTTCTTTCGTCTCGAAATCAAAATAATATTCATTATTTCAAGCGGTTCTTTTGGGCATTCATCGAAAGAACAAATGAAGATAGAATTGGTTCGAATTTGACCAACTGAGATATCTGGGAAAAGTATTTGATTATTTCTTCATTCGAAACGGGCCCTTATTCTATTTCTATTTCTATATTCTTTCTAGATCCAAGGACTAAACAATTCAAAAAAAAAAAAAAGGAATAGATCCATAGGTTCCATACCTTGTTATAGAACTCATGCTTCATAGAAATATCGGATCAGATAGAGTCGGCGACTGAAGCGGGTTCATTAACAATTCACAGATGAAAAGTGTCAAAAAAGAAAGCATTGACTCCCCTCCCGTATCTTGCATCTATAGTCTTTTTGCCCTGGTGGATCTCTCTCTCATTTAATAAAAGTCTGGAACCTTGGGTTACTAATTGGTGGAATACCGGACAATCCGAAACTTTTTTGAATGATATTCAAGAAAAGAACGTTCTAGAAAGATTCATAGAATTAGAACAACTATTCCTGTTGGATGAAATGATAAAAGAGTACCCGGAGACACAGATACAAAAGCTTCGTATAGGAATCCACAAAGAGACGATGCAATTGGTCAAAATGCACAACGAAGATCATATCCATATCATTTTGGATTTCTCGACAAATATAATCTGTTTTGCTATTCTAAGTGGTTATTCTATTCTGGGTAATGAAGAACTTGTCATTCTGAATTCTTGGGTTCAGGAATTCCTCTATAACTTAAGCGACACAATAAAGGCTTTTTCTATTCTTTTATTAACTGATTTATGTATCGGATTCCACTCACCCCGGGGGTGGGAACTAATGATTGGTTCGGTCTACAAAGATTTTGGATTTGCTCATAATGATCAAATTATATCTGGTCTT